ACGGACCCGAGGATACCAATATTAGCACTGATGGTACGAAAATGTAATTCGCTATTCAAACAACTATTCAAAGTTCCTAGAGCTCTTTGTAAGGCTTGTTGCAAAACTTGTTGTCGGACCTGATTAATTGCTCTTTGTTTTTCAAAAAAAAGAGTTTCATTTTTGTAATTTTCTAATCGTTCCAAACTATTGCAAGTAGCATTAATCAAATTTCCTTTTTCTCGTTCTATCTCAGAGTATCCATTAGTTCGATACTCATCTGCTTCGATTTCCACTTTCCGTAATCTAACCCGAGCTCTTTCAAGCTGTTCAATGGCTTCTCTACGTAATTCTTCTGAATTTCGAATAGTACTCAAGATCCTTTGTTTTCGCTTATCTAATAAATCATTTAATGAAAGTAGATTATCTTTCCATTCATTTGACAACTATCATATCTCTTCCCGAACCAAACATGAATCTTTCGATTCATTTGGCTCTCACGCTCAATTGTTTCTTTTATCTGTTCTTTGATTAATGGGTATTCCCATATGGAATGAGCCTATCCTCTCCTTTCTGTTCTTATTCAAAGATATCGAAACTGATCTAACATCAGAATCTTAGGAGGACTCTTCAGACCAGACAAAAAATAAAAAATTGTCAGCAAAGTTGTTTCTTTATTTGTTATTTATTTACAACTTATTTCCAAAAATAAAAAGATTTTAAAGAAGAAAGAATAGAATTCTTTCTTCTTTATATGCTATGATAAATTAAATCAAAATCCTAATATAATAGAAATAGAATTGAATAGAATTATGAACTTCATTACTTCATTCTCATTATTATTAGAATAGAATGAAATTTCGATTTTTTCATCCAAAAAATTCTCTTTTTTATACAAATATTTTATACAAATACAATACATAGGTCGTCAATTCGGCAGTGGATAAAAAAGGGGGACCCGTCTTTCCAGTTAATGGTTCAAATAATTTTATCCATATGAGTGTTCTACATCGGATAAATTCCTAATTATTCTTTTTTTTTCTTATTTTTATTCTTTTTCAACCTTTTTGGTATTAGACGTAGTGGTAGAAAGAGTACCATGCTATGCTGTGCCTGGACTTCAAACAATTTATCTTTAACCATGTAAAAGACCTCAACATTATTGGTTGATAGAGAAGAGAATCAAAGTTCATTTACCAATTAGTCACGAAATGCTATGGTTCTTACATAGGATTTCTGAATAAAATCCAATTCCGAAGTAATTCGTCGAGATTGTGCACCTTTTGTTCCTATTTCTGCTATAAAAAAGAATACATAAATATAAAGAAAGTGCAGCCGGTGAAATCCAACCTATTCTTGAAATACACAACTCGCACACACTCCCTTTCCAAAGAAAATCAATACACCCAGCACTACGCTTAGATTTATTAGATTTGTTGCTAAAATATCGGTATTAAACTCGAAACTCCCAGCGGATGGCCAGTGCCCCACGGAAACAAAAGAATCGGTTATATTTTTCATAAGCTCTCCCCTTATAGATAGGACTAACAAAGAACAGAGTTATTTTTGTATCACTCCATTTATTATTATTAAATTCTTAATGGAATTTGAGAATTCTCAAATTTATTAGTTATGGTTATGCTTTTATTCTTATTTTTTTTTTTTACATTTTTATTATACGATGAAATTAAACCATTAAACAAAAGGATTTGCAAATAAAAGAGCTAATGCCACGACCAGTCCATAAATTGTTAAAGCTTCCATAAAAGCCAGACTAAGCAATAAAGTACCTCGTATTTTACCCTCTGCTTCTGGTTGTCTCGCAATACCTTCTACGGCTTGGCCCGCAGCAGTACCTTGACCAACCCCAGGTCCGATAGAAGCAAGCCCTACAGCCAATCCAGCAGCAATAACGGAAGCAGCAGAAATAAGTGGATTCATGGTAAGTTCCTCGCACCAAAAAAAGAAATGGTTAATGATACAACCAACCAATGAATTAATCTACTTTTTTTTCTACTCCTACTTTAATACTATATTACCTTACTACACTTCTTTTTTATTTTTTGATCTTTCTCACTAAAATCTATCGGGTCGAAGTAGCTAAAAGTTCCAAATGGAATTCATAATATTACTGAATTGTCAGAACTACTTCGATATACCGTTTTTCCTTTCTACCTTATATATAACCTTATCTTATATATCTTATATATATATATATAAATATATATGTATATATATGTATACTTTTTTAATATGTATACTTTTTTAGTCATTGCGTTTCCTTGTTTAGAAATTATTCTATTCTTTTTCTTTCATTCAATTCACAATCAAAGACAAAATAGAAAAAGGACTGATATGGGAATCCATCTAAATGCAGTGAGATAGAAAAAAAAGAGATAGGGGTAATTACCATCTAACTAGTAAATAACATATACTTTTATTCTTCCATACTTCCATAACGTAAATCACCTGCACTTTTTATTCTATTCAATTGTATTCTGGAACCATTCTTCGAAACATACACAACAAGGATTTATACTCATAGGCATTACATATACATGATCCCCAACCCTTCTTTCTCTTCCAAATTCTGCAATATCATCTATCTTTCTTCATATATTCATATATACATACATGTAGCTCTTTGCATTTTATTCTCCAACCCAGTGGATTATATTGAACCCCCCGCATTGCTTGAATTGGGATAAGCTTCAAAAATTCAAAAAAGACTATTTTGAAAGTGAGTCAATGATGACCCTCCATGGATTCACCTATATAAGCCGCAGCCAAAGTTGCAAAAATAAGAGCTTGAATACCACTTGTAAATAATCCAAGAAACATGACAGGTATAGGAACTACTGAAGGCACTAAAGAAACAAGAACAACAACCACTAATTCATCAGCCAATATATTCCCGAAAAGTCGAAAACTAAGAGATAAAGGTTTTGTGAAATCTTCTAGAATATTAATTGGTAAAAGTATTGGAGTTGGTTGAATGTATTTCCCGAAATATCCCAATCCTTTTTTCCTAAGACCCGCATAGAAATATGCCACTGACGTGGGTAAAGCTAAAGCAACAGTAGTATTTATATCATTCGTGGGCGCAGCTAACTCCCCATGAGGTAATTTGATGATTTTCCAAGGTAAAAGAGCACCTGACCAGTTAGAAACAAAAATAAATAGGAACATCGTTCCTATAAAAGGAACCCAAGGACCATACTCCTCTCCAATCTGAGTTTTGCTCAAGTCTTGAATAAATTCAAGGACATATTCGAAGAAATTCTGACCGTCGGTCGGAATGGTTTGTGGATTCCGAACAGCTATGATGACTGAACCTAATAAGATAGCAATTACAATCCAAGAAGTGATAAGTACTTGGGCATGAATTTGTAAACCTCCTATTTGCCAATATAAATGTTGGCCTACTTCTACACCTGATATATCGTATAAACCTTTGAGTGTTTTAATGGAACATGGTATAACATTCATATTGTCCTCTAACAGAAATCGAACTTCAAAAAAGTAATTATTTTGATTCAACCATTTCTTTCTCAATTCACCTATGTTCATTCATGAATTTAAGTTATGAATCGTATATTTCGGATACCGAGAAATCACATAAAAAAAATACCAATCATTTTCTCTTTTCTTTTCAATATTATTTGATAGTCAAAACATAGTTCAAATTCCAAAAGATGTAAACAAAAATAGTAAAAATCAAAGAGAGTTCACCAAAAACAAACTAATCTTCGTCTTTCTTCTTCTTAAGAGTAATGATAAGATAATCAACCATTTTTTAGATAACTAGAATGGCCCTCACAAATTGCAGATACTAATTTGGTAAGAATAAATCGAATCGAAGCTATAGCATCATCGTTGGCCGGAATAGAAATATCTGCAAGATCTGGGTCACAATTTGTATCGATTAAACAAATCGTCGGAATACCCAAAATGACACATTCTCGAAGAACCGTATATTCTTCTTGCTGATCAACGATAATTACAATATCGGGCAATCCCGTCATATATTTGATCCCACCAAGATATGCTTGCAAGGTAGATAACTTTCTCTTCAACATTGCTGCATCTCCTTTAGGAAGACGATTGAGTTTTCCCATCTTTTGTTCTGCTCTTAAGTCCCTGAACTTCTGAAGTCTTGTTTCTGTAGTAGACCAATTCGTTAACATACCACCAAGCCATTTTTTATTAACATAATGACATCGAGCCCTTATTGCTGCTGATGCTACTAAATCCGCTGCTTTCTTTTTGGTGCCAACGATTAAGAATTTTTTTCCCCTACTTGCTGCATCAAAAACTAAATCGCAGGCTTCTGATAAAAAACGAGCAGTTATAGTAAGATTTGTAATATGAATACCTTTACGCTTTGCAGAGATGTAAGGAGCCATTCTAGGATTCCATTTATTAGTAACATGACCAAAATGAACTCCTGCTTCCATCATTTCTTCCAAATTGATGTTCCAATATCGTCTTCCCATTTTCCCACACTTTCTCTTTTTTTTTCAAAGAGATTCAGTACCTTATGAAATAAATAATTGTTCCGACGGAACCTTCTACCAGGATTGACCATTGATCTACGACCCAAACCACGAATTTCATTCTATTTTTTTATTTCATTGATTACGAAATCCATAATTGGACCAGAGAGTGAAAGTAAAAAGAATAAACCTCTTGTTAAAAATTAGTAAATTACATTACGTAAATGATCAGTCTGATGTCTCATGGAAAGTTTTTGGAGCACAAGAATTCTCTATGGTGTAGCAAAATATCACTCATTTCCAACTCGAATAGATTCTTCCTTTTGATTTTCAAATGAATGTTTTTGTCTTGCTTTGAACGATGTACTAATTTGTTGAATCCGGTACCAACCGGTATAATTCCCCCCAGAACAACGTTCTCTTTCAGGCCTTTCAACCAATCAATACGACCTCGTAGAGCAGCTTTTGCTAAAACTCGAGCAGTTTCTTGAAAACTCGCTTCGGATATGAAACTTTGAGTATTCAGAGATGACTTCGTTATTCCCAATAAGATTGCCCGATAACAGATCGATTCGTCCAAAACGCGCCCTGCTCGTTCTGCTCGCAACAATCCAATAAATTCCCCAGGTAAAAAAACATTAGACATTCCATCTTCTGAAACCAAAACTCTTGATGTTACTTGACGTACAATAATCTCTATATGTCTATTATGGATCTGTACCCCCTGGGATCGATAAACCTTTTGGATCTTATTAACCAAAGAGATACGACTTTGGGCTATGGTTAGTTCAGCTCCAATCAAGAATCCCCAGGGGATCCCAAGAATCCTTCGGATACGTTCGTCCCAACCTTCAACTCTTCTTTCGAGGTTCATCGATATTGAATCAATTGAACGAACTTCTAAGATTTGTTCTACTTTTGGAAGACCTTGCGTTATATCACCAGATCTCGATTTTTCATATATAAATGTAATTAATGTATCTCCTTCATAAAAGGTTTCCCCATAATGACCATGGACAGTTGCTCCTGGAATGACCAAATAGGGCTTAGCTGATCTTATAACTAGAGAATCAACATGAACAATGAAAATTTGACCAGATTTTTTTATGCGTGATCCATATTTCAATAGACATACATTTTCACAAAGGAATTGCCCAAGGCTAATTATTGTCCATGCCTCTTCACAAGAATCGTGATGGAGAAAACACCAATTCAAATGGAATGAATTCCAAATGATGTTACTGCATGGATCGGGATTATAAATCCTACTATTTTCATCTAGGAAACAGTATTGAAATGGAAGTACTTGAAGCACTTGGAAAGTCTGTTGAAAATTTTCAAGTAAAAAATAGTTCTTTAAAAAGACTTGATTATAAGTTCTTAAATAGTAAGATGAACGAGAATGTACTATTCTAGGCACAATAGTACCTAAAGGACCCAACAAATACCTAATTGGAGTCATGGGATCCGATTCTTTTGTCGCATTATTATATCTCGAAGTATTGAAGGGGCCAATTCGAGAACAATTGGATGATGACAAAATTATGAAAGATTGGCATTCCTTATTTCGATTCAACAACGTACCAAGAGTTGACTGATGTTGGGGAAATGATTGAATCTTCGCCTTGGAATCAAAAGGATTTTTTCTATGGATACGATCTAATTCATTATTGGAAATCAATCCTGAACCTGCTGTATCATACCTTTTTTCGGTATACGAAATAGTGGACTTTACTAACTCAATTCGGATGAAATAACGAAGCAGACCATTTGCCCTTATTTCAACAAAAGAAGCATGAACCTCTTCTTCTATAGAACTCTTTTTTTCTTGGTCCCAAGTTAATACTAAGCAAGCCCGAACTAATTGAATACTTGTGTGAGAAATTCCTCGAATTGACTTGCCATTTTCATAAAGTATATAATTGACAATTCGAAGTTGGACATTATTCTTTTCCTGCAAGAGATCCTGAGAGAAAAGTGTTGCTAAATTTATCCCATCAGCTATTTCATATGTGACTACGGGCCGAACCAAAACAAAATACTTTTTTTTGGTAGGTGTAATGCGTTGGACATAGATCCAATTTTTCAATTTTTTTGATCCTTTAGAATTTTTTTTTCCGATTCCTGGTGGTATCAAAATGCCACTGTGCCTAGATATTTTATCCACCTCTTCAGAAAAATGAATATCTCCAGAAAAGATTTTCAGTTCCATACTTTTCTTTTTTCTCTCCACTCGGACTAATCCACCTACTCGACTTCTTGTATTTATATTTAAAGCAAGTCGTGTATCTACTCCAATGATACTATTGTTCCGGACCATTATGGCCGAAGATCCGGGTAAGATATGCACTTCCTCGGGAATGAAAAAAAATCGATCTACTTTCATTTGCGTTTGGTATTTCGGACTAAATTCTTTTGCTCCTCGATACTCAATCAAATCCTCTTTTTTTACGATTGAATCTACTTCGACAATCCCATATTTAGTAATTCCCGAACTGCTTCTTCTGTATCGCGGATCATCAAAATAAGCAAGAATACTATTTCTACGTAAAATACCATTTATAGGTATTTTAATCGAAATACCAAAACAGGGTATTAGTTTATTTTCTTGTTCTTGATCATATTGTAAGGGAATCACAAATCTATTTCTTCGCTTTTTCGCCAAAGAATTCTCTTGACGAATATAAGTAGAAGGCTCTATGAGATTCCAATGACCCTTAGATATGATTCGATAAGGTTTTGAATAGTCAAGAATTTCCCTATCTTTTTTACCAAAAGTATCCAACAATTTATGTCTTACTTGATCATTAGTTAGTGAGAGATCAAATATATATCTTTCTTTGAGAGAAAAAGAATTAGCATTCATTTGATCTTGATCCTTGTGGAGTGAAAAAGACACTATATTGAAATTGAATCTGCATAGACCTCCTGCTAATATCCATAAATGACTTGTTTTTGGTAATAGATGAACATTACTATATGCATATTCGGGCGCATGATAGCCATCAGTACTCCAGTGCATTTC